TTCAATGAAAAAAAATTGATAAAAACAAATATTTCTCTGAGATTCTTGGTATTCTATGGTTCTTTTACACATCAATTGTCAATTCTTGGTTATTGAGATTCATGGATAATTCAGATTATTATTTTAAAATGTATCTTACCTCTTTTTTTATCTCCTTAAACAAACCGAAATGATTGAAGTTTTTCTATTTGGAATCGTCTTAGGTCTAATTCCTATTACTTTAGCAGGATTATTCGTAACCGCATATTTACAATACAGACGCGGTGATCAGTTAGATCTTTGATTGAGTAATATTTATTTCTTTTTTATTGACCTCCTTCCCGCAGGAGGTCCAATGAGAGTTGCAATTCCACTTTTTTTTGTTCAAATATTTTATTGTGATTCGACATTAAATAAACTGACTCACGCTCTGTAGGATTTGAACCCACGACATCGGGTTTTGGAGACCCGCGTTCTACCGAACTGAACTAAGAGCGCTTTCTTATGCTTATGACAGGGGATACAACTGTACTGTAAAGAAAAATTATTTTTCTACCCCAATGTATCTTGCATACATACATATAGTATAAAAAACGGAAAATTATGTACAATTTGAATCGCTCTCAATTAATCTTCGTTACTGTCCATAGAAGAAGTGATAGGTAGGGATGACAGGATTTGAACCCGTGACATTTTGTACCCAAAACAAACGCGCTACCAAGCTGCGCTACATCCCTTTTTTTTTTCAAATTGTTGTGCAGTCTCATTCTACAAAATACCTGTGTTGTTTTCCATATCTTCGTTTTTTCCTCCATCTATATACAATTTTCTTATCATTTCTTCTCTTTCTTTTGGTTTCATATAAGAAAATCTTATACATATCATAAATATAAGAATTATATACATCTGAAACCTAACGTATAAAAAAGTTTTATCAGTAATGTTCAGGAACAGGGGATTAGATGAAAATCTCATCTATTGATTCATTGTACATATTTATTTTATTTTAGCATTTAGTTCGGAATTCTGTGTAAAATAAATACAAATGATCTTGAACTACAACATCTAACCATATACACATATGTATTACAATCCATAGGAAAGGAGGATTTTCAATGCGAGATATAAAAACATATCTCTCCGTAGCACCTGTGCTAAGTACTCTATGGTTTGGGTCTTTAGCAGGCCTATTGATAGAGATTAATCGTTTATTCCCGGATGCCTTGTCATTCCCATTTTTTTGATTCTAGTTATTGATATGTGAAGAAATGAATAAAATTAGAGATACAATTCTACATGACTCAAATTTCGAATTTCCTCCCTCCTTTTTCAGTTCTTTCATTTCAGTTCTTTAGCTTTAGAATAGGGAGAAAAAAAAAGTGTATGGAACCTCAACAAAAATGTGATAGATCGAGGATCGAATTAAATTTGGAAGACCCAAAATTCAAATGTAGATCCAGTCTAGGGAGGGTTCCGCTAAATCATAGCATAGAAAGAAGATACTTAAATTAAATAAAAATAATAATTTAGTGGATTTAGGATAGAAACAATTGATAGTTAGAAAGAAATTGTATTTCTTAATTATTACTTCATAAAATTATTATTTTATTACTCTATATCTATATATCTATAAAATATAAATATAAAAGTAAAATTTTGACTTAATCTTAATTACATTACATTTTGACTTAATCTTAATTACATTACATTAATATTAATTATTAATTAAATTAATTAATAATTTAATAAATATAAATAATAATTTCATGATAATTGCAACGAAATTTTTAGAAAATTCTATTTCTAGTTAGTCACTTTTATTTAATTTATTTTTGTTTTCTTCTTCTTCAGCTCAGATCGAAAATATAAGAGTTAAGCCGATACAAAATTTAAAGGGGGTTTATGGCTAAGGGTAAGGATGTAAGAGTTATAGTTATTTTAGAATGTACCAATTGTGCCCGAAATGGTGTCAATAAGAAATCGCCGGGTATTTCTAGATATATTACTCAAAAGAATCGACACAATACGCCTGGTCGATTAGAATTGAGAAAATTTTGTCGCTATTGTCACAAGCATACGATTCATGGGGAAATCAAGAAATAGATTGAACGGAATACATATGTGTTCTTTTCAAGTCAAATCAAAGAAGAAAAAGAGTTTAACATATATTTAATTTTCATTTTGAATATAGAATATGAATAATGTGTATACATTATGCATACAAATCAAAGCCTATTTTGGTAGGATCTGAAGTAAATAAAATAAAGAAATAGAATTTTAGAGATAAGGAATAAACCATGGATAAATCCAAGCAATCTTTTCGTAAATCCAAGCAATCTTTTCGCAAATCCAAACGATCTTTTCGTAGGCGTTTGCCCCAAATTAGATCGGGGGATCGAATCGATTATAGAAACATGAGTTTAATTAGTCGATTTATTAGTGAACAAGGGAAAATATTATCTAGACGAGTGAATAGATTGACTTTGAAACAACAACGATTAATTACTATTGCTATAAAACAAGCCCGTATTTTATCTTTGTTACCCTTTCTTAATAATGAGAGACTATTTAAGAATAAGAAATCGGAGTCGACCCCCCGAACTAGAACTACTCGTCCTAGAAAAAAAAAATAGACATACTCCTCAATTGACTACAAACTCCAATTGTAACTCAAGCTCAGATGTGTTTTTTGTTCGAAAAGGCCTAGAATCTAGAAGAAGAAGAGTGGGCTCCAGTGTTAAAAGAAAAAAAAAGGTAATTTTTTTTTTTGAAACATGTTCGTTCATTCCTATTACTTATCTTTTTTTTTTTTAAGTGATTTTTATTCTATCTTCCCGGAGAAGTCACTCCGGGGAATTCTGTTTCGTTTCAATCATTCCTTTACTGTACATGACTTTATAATCTACTTTATTTGAATTTGATTTGATGATCTTGTTGGAAATCATGTAAAGACAATTCTTATTTGATATAGCTATTTGTGCAGGGATTTTACGATTAAGAAGCAATTGCTTCTTGTACAGATTATGTATTAATCTACTATAACTATACAATACCAATTTTTCACGAGTTATTGCATTTATCCGAGTGATCCACAAACGACGAAAATCCCTCTTTTGCCTGCCTCTATCTCGATGAGAGGAAGCCAAAGCTCTAATTTTTTGTTGAGTAATCGTTCGAATAAGGCTCGAATGAGCCCCTCTAAAGGCTGATGCAAAAAAACGAATTTTTGTTCGACGTCTACGAGCTATATATCCCCGTCTAACTCTGGTCATTGAATCAAATTTAACCTTAATGAATAACTAATTGATTTCTATTCTTTCAGCCATCCTTTTACCCCCCCTGGTCGATGAATAACAAAACGGATTATTCCGATATATAAAATATGAATTCGAATGGCTTTTGCTACTATAACCTTCCTTACCACCATTTTTGATTCCTTTCAGGCATTTCACCTGAAAATAAAAAATTCTAATGATACTAAAGTGGGTTCCTTCGTTTCTATGGTTATTTCTTAAACGGCGAGGTCCTCTCTATACACCGGAGCCTCCTCTTTCATTTAATCAAATGGTATTGTGAACTTGTATAGTTCACACTCTTTGGCTCTACCCATCAATTATCAATTATAGAGTAATAGCTCTTTTCACAATAAGAGCTATCTATACAGTAACGGCATTTAATTAAGAAAGTTGGCTAGGTAGCTGACCCTCTTAGTCCGTTCTTTTAACAATGGGAGCATAATCTTTTTGCTTCTTATGATACTATTTCCTCCGCTTAATGGATAACTATTTGCTACCAATGGGGAATTGCTTTTCATCTCAAATTTAGGTGATTGGATTTACACCAATGGAAACCATAAATTCCATACACAATACACAATATAGATATATGAAAAATCCTTTCCATTTACCCTATTCATTGGTGCTGGTGCTGTTCAGTAATACTGGAAAAATTTTCTCATTTGTATTTGTTCGAACTCATGATCTGAACGAGTCGCACATACACCCTAGTACATGTTCCTCGACGCTGAGGACATTCTCTAAGAGCGGGAGATTTCGTAACATTTCTTATTGGCTGTCTTGCATTTCTAATAAGTTGTTTAATAGTTGGCATGTTGTATATATATATATACGTTGTATATATAATTAGAAATTAGAATGGAATGGGTTGGTTTAGATCGATCTTAACCTGAAAATGAATCTGATAATTAATTATTATCAATTTTTTCTATTCAATATAGAATCACAGAAAATAAAATTACGGTTTGAAATAGATTTACAATAAAAAATCCTCGAAATCCTCAGGATCCGCCCCTACAAGATCAACAATGCCATGAGCTTGGGCTTCTGTTGCTGACATAAAAATATCTCTTTCCATGTCTTGGGCTACAACCCAAAGAGGCATACCTGTTCTTTGTACATAAACCTTTGTTAGGGTTTCGCGAAGTTTCACTATCTGTCTCGTTTCCCTGAAAAAGTCCCCTGATCTTCCGTCATAAAAAGAACTAGCAGGTTGATGAATCATAATCCTAACCTAATGTTATTGATATAATGGGTTCTTCTATCTCGCATGATTGGGCTAAATTAAAGGATAAAAAAAAAAGAAAAAGAAGAAAATGGAATTGAACAACCGTACAGGCATTTCTATGTTGCATACGGCTCCGCAATGGAATTCACTTTATTCTTCTCTTCTATTCTATCGAAGAAATAGAATTTATCTTATTCAGATCGTTGAATTATCCATTTACCACTCTTCCTTTCGTAGGAGTAAAAAATACTATGATGGTTCTGTTGCTTTATATAGATATCTTATCTATGATTTAGCAATCCCAAAGTTCCCTTCTGATACGATCAAATAAGGAAAATTTATTTTTTTTTTTCGTACTCTTTCATAAGATAATATCAAAAAGAGACTTATGGTGTGGAAAAAAAAAGTTTGTGACGCTGAAATGTACTCCCGACACATAAAATTAACAAATCGGAAATACCCTTTGTTTCATACTACTATCTCGATACAAAATCTCATGTTATGAAAAAACATAAAATAATGATGGTTTGTTTAGATCGAACTTGAAGTGCCATGCTATTATTACTTATTATTCATATTCAATACGGCGAAGGCATAGTGTTTCTTTTTTTTTTCAAATAAAAACTCATTGGCGCCGAGCGTGAGGGAATGCTAGACGTTTGGTAATTTCTCCTCCGACCAAGATGAAAGATGCCATTGAAGCGGCTATTCCCATGCATATTGTATGCACGTTGGGCGTCACAAATTGCATAGTATCAAAAATAGCTATTCCTGATATTACCCATCCGCCGGGAGAGTTTATAAATAAATAAAGATCCCTAGTTTGATCTTCTATACTGAGATATACCATGAGACCAACAATAGTATTCGAGATCTCTTCCTTGACCTCTTGTCCTAAAAAAAGTAATCTTTCTCGATAAAGTCGGTTGATTAGGACAAAATCCTATCCTTTAGTCCTTTAGGAGCCGTACACGCACCTTTGGATGCATACGGTTCAAAATAAAAATGAAATGGAGAAAAAAGAATCAATGTGTCGATTCTTGTTCTATTTCTTTTTTCTTTAATAGGTTTTTTTTTTCTAAAAAAAAACCTTCCATTTTTCAAAAAGCATGAGATGTGTTCTCGATTCCTTACCTAAAAAAAAAGAATTTATTGAACTAATCTCTCTCATTGATGTATTATTTCATCGATATTCAAATCACGATGCAATTTTCTTGTTCCTGAATGGGCCTCCTTTTCAATTCTTTTAGGTTCATGTTCTACTCCGGGAAAAGATCTGTCCGAATTTTATTTGCACATATAGGGCAAATAATCTCAGTACCACTTCTTTTTTTTTTCAATTCGTTTCATTCATGTCTTTTCCAAACTCAACTATGTTGATGTATTCATCATGCTATTCTGTTGGTTATTGGTTGGACGTTTGAAATCACTCTTATAGTAACTCATCTTACTTATAGTAACTTATATAGTAAGTCTTTTATAATACAAGTAATAATCATACATATATTACCAATTTGTTACCAATTTGGTATTTTCTGAACAGAGCCTGGATACTTTATTTTTATTTTTCCAAGTGAACCATAAATCTTCCTAATTGATAATATGGATCCCAAAATGCAAATATAAATAAATTAATCTAATTGCACTTCACGCTCCGAATGATTGATGCTTCCCTCAATACAATATTTCTTGGGCGAAACAGAGGATATCTCGATCGGGGGAGAAAACGGGTAAATTCCATATGACTCAATATGTCTGACAAGTCGCACTATAACTCAATCCAAGTTGCATCTTCCTCTCCGGGATTCCGAAAAGGTACTTTTGGAACACCAACGGGCATTAATTTAAAGACAAAATGGAGTACTATACTTCGCGTTGATATGGAAACGTAACAATGGCTTTATCATCTTTATCCCTTTTTTCTCTTTATTGTATTTTAAGATTTTTATACATAGATTGAAAGGTTTATAGAGTAAGACAGAATGAATAAAGAAAGAGAAAATTTAACTAACGTATCAATCGTTGGAATGATAAACAAGTATCTATGTATTTGTTTCCCGAAAATAGGAGTAATCCCCCCATTGCGTATTGGTACTTATCGGGTATAGAATAGATCCGCTTCTCTTTGTTCTTACGAACAGAATTGTTCCCTTATTTTCAATGGAACGGAATAAATATTAACCTTTTCTCATACAGAATCCACTGAAAAGTTAGATACATAGTATAGTTTTTTCCAATTCCAATGCGATAAAATAAAGTGACATAGTGTCTAGTTTTTTTTGATAAAGGGGTATTTCCATGGGTTTGCCTTGGTATCGTGTTCATACTGTCGTATTGAATGATCCTGGTCGATTACTTTCGGTTCATATAATGCATACAGCCCTAGTTGCTGGTTGGGCCGGTTCGATGGCTTTATACGAATTAGCGGTTTTTGATCCCTCTGACCCCGCTCTTGATCCAATGTGGAGACAAGGTATGTTCGTTATACCCTTCATGACTCGTTTAGGAATAACCAATTCGTGGGGTGGTTGGAGTATTTCAGGGGGAACTATAACGAATCCAGGTATTTGGAGTTATGAAGGTGTGGCAGGGGCACATATTGTGTTTTCTGGTTTGTGCTTCTTGGCAGCTATCTGGCATTGGGTGTATTGGGACCTAGAAATATTCTGCGACGAACGTACGGGCAAACCTTCTTTGGATTTGCCTAAGATTTTTGGAATTCATTTATTTCTCTCAGGGTTGGCTTGCTTTGGTTTTGGCGCATTTCATGTAACAGGTTTGTATGGTCCTGGAATATGGGTATCCGATCCTTATGGACTAACCGGAAAAGTACAACCTGTAAGTCCAGCATGGGGCGCGGAAGGATTTGATCCTTTTGTTCCCGGAGGAATTGCCTCTCATCATATTGCAGCGGGTACCTTGGGCATATTAGCGGGCTTATTCCATCTTAGTGTCCGTCCGCCTCAACGTCTATACAAAGGATTGCGTATGGGCAATATTGAAACTGTACTTTCCAGTAGTATCGCTGCTGTTTTTTTTGCAGCTTTCGTTGTTGCTGGAACTATGTGGTATGGTTCAGCAACAACTCCAATCGAATTATTTGGTCCCACTCGTTATCAGTGGGATCAAGGATACTTTCAGCAAGAAATATACCGAAGAGTTAGCGCCGGACTAGACGAAAATCTAAGTTTATCGGAAGCTTGGTCTAAAATTCCCGAAAAATTAGCTTTTTATGATTACATTGGTAATAATCCGGCAAAAGGGGGATTATTCAGAGCAGGGTCAATGGATAACGGGGATGGAATAGCTGTTGGATGGTTAGGGCACCCTGTCTTTAGAGATAAAGAAGGGCGCGAGCTTTTTGTACGTCGTATGCCTACTTTTTTTGAAACATTTCCGGTGGTTTTGGTGGATGGAGACGGAATTGTGAGAGCTGATGTTCCTTTTAGGAGAGCAGAATCAAAGTATAGTGTTGAACAAGTAGGTGTAACTGTTGAGTTCTATGGTGGCGAACTCAATGGAGTCAGTTATAGTGATCCTGTGACTGTTAAAAAATATGCTAGACGTGCCCAATTAGGTGAAATTTTCGAATTAGATCGGGCTACTTTGAAATCTGATGGCGTTTTTCGTAGCAGTCCAAGAGGTTGGTTCACTTTTGGTCATGCTACGTTTGCTTTGCTATTCTTTTTCGGACACATTTGGCATGGCGCTAGAACCTTGTTCAGAGATGTTTTTGCTGGTATTGATCCAGATTTGGATGCTCAAGTGGAATTTGGAGCATTCCAAAAAATAGGAGATCCAACTACAAGGAGACAAGTAGTCTGATACAAGATTGCTCTGGTATCTTTCACCTCTTTTTTTTTATTTGACATAGGGTTAGAGTACTTAAGAAATCTTGACTTGAATCACTATCTTTTCTTTTCCTTTTCTTTATCTTTATATTTTATACTATATGGTAAATGATGCCAAATGAATAGGTGTGGAAGCTATAATTGTAAACCACGATCGAATCTATGGAAGCATTGGTTTATACATTCCTTTTAGTCTCTACTTTAGGGATAATTTTTTTCGCTATCTTTTTTCGAGAACCACCTAAGGTTCCAACTAAAAAAGTAAAATAATTTTTCATTATGTCAATTGAAGTAATGAGTCTCCCATATAGGGAGACTCATTACTTCAACTAGTCCCCGTGTTCTTCGAATGGATCTCTTAGTTGTTGAGAGGGTTGCCCAAAAGCGGTATATAAGGCGTACCCAGTAAAGCTTACAAGTAAACCAGATATAAAGATGGCGATTAGGGTTGCTATTTCCATTTTTAGACAATTTCAAGATCACAATACAATGGATCTATAATAAGATCGTTTATTTACAACTACAACGAAATAGCATACAAAGTCAACAGATCTCAATCAATGATTAAATATTATGGCTACACAAACCGTTGAGGATAGTTCTAGATCTGGGCCAAGACGAACTACCGTAGGGAATTTATTGAAACCACTGAATTCGGAATATGGTAAAGTAGCTCCGGGCTGGGGGACTACACCACTAATGGGGGTCGCTATGGCCCTATTTGCAGTATTTCTATCTATTATTTTGGAAATTTATAATTCTTCCGTTTTATTGGATGGAATTGCAATGAGTTAACTTTAATAAGAACTATGAAGTACTAGTAAAAAAAAAATTACTTTACTTAAACTGAAAACTTTGATTTCTAGACCATTCTGGTAGTTCGACCGTGGAATTCATTTGTTTCGGTATCTCCGGAATATGAGTGTGTGACTTGTTATAATTGATCCTATTAATAATACAGAGAATAGTTCTGTCATCTCTATCAAGATGAGTCTATTTCGTCGGATAATTATTCTAGTATCTGGAACACGAAATCCATGTAATATAGAATAGATCAAGAAAAGAAATACGAAAACTATGATTCATAACTAATATTCGGACCTCGAAACCGGAATCCAAAAATTTCAAATAAATATTTCCTAAATAAAAATAAAACGATTTTTCTTCTTTCAGACTCACTTTTTTTTACCGAAGGACAACTCCTTTTCTAGATTTTGTTCAGTCATAACATTCATTGAATAAGTGATTATGAAAGTGTTCTTACTCAGAGAACCCTTGAGTTTAGCTTGGCTTGAGGCTTGGCTTTATTAAATCATCGTGGTTCTAGTATGAATCTGGAGTTTCAATTGATTCATGGGATCTCAACAAGTGAATTCCTATACCTATTATATAGATAATATATATATATAACTATATATATCTATATTCTATATCTATATATAGTTAAAATAAATAGTTAAAAAAGATAAATAAATAGTTAAATAAGAGTCAATACACATTACAAAAAAAAACAAGAAAAAAATAATAAATAAAAAATAAATAGGAAAGAGAAGATTCAAGAGGCCTGTAATAATCAACATAAAAAAAGACGGGTGAGCCAACTTGATATTTTTAGGCATTATCATACAAAGAATACAAAGAATAGA